GGGGCGGTTCGCTGCTTCAAGAGAAGTTGGTTGGCGGATGCTTCTCAGTTCTTATACGGAGATTCTCTATTTTAGAAGAATCTATATCATAGTACATAGAAATGTTCAGATGAAGAGAAAGGACAGGTGCAAGGGTCCCTACTGACACGGGCTATACAGCTCAATCCATACTTTATTCCCAGGATTAAATCCATATATATAAAAGAATATTTCATATATAAGGTACACGAAAAGAATTCTCAACAAAGTAAATTCCTTTCCTTTCCCGAGGCGCTCATGTCACACCTTCTCTCTTTCATGAAAAAGTGGCTAGTCCTATACCGAGCCAATCTATAAAGCCTATTTGAGCCCAGAGCGCTCGATATCGATTGAATAATTCCTACTCGCCCATGCGAAAAATGTAGCAAGTAAATTTCCCTTAAGAACGAGATCTCTTTTTGATAAACTTGCATCTCCCCTAGCGACAAAAGTGACTTTTTTGCTCATACCACGGAAGGGAACATTAATTTCGTCGATAGAACGAGGTAGGAGAACTCAATTCAAGGAAAAGAAAGAGAATAGCTGCTATTCAAGAGAATGATGTGTCTGTTAAGATAGAGAATAAGACAAGACTCCTGATCAAGTATGGACCAAACAATCACTATTTTGTCTCATCAAGGCGGGGCACACTACTAAAGAATAAGTAGAGAATAAGGGGCCAAAGAAGAAGAATAGGAAGCAAGCGAAGGGGAAGCCAAAAGACGTTTCACGAATGTTTTGGCACCTACTCGGGGCCACCCACGGAAGGGGGGTGGAAAGGCAGCTTAAAGGCCTGTATTTACACACACACCTGGGACTGACTGAGATAGTTAGCGGAAAGTGCACCTAGATCGGTCATAAACATGTTTTATTAAGTCAAGTGGATCAGTCAATAGATTCTTTTGTTGAACACATCAGATGTGGGTGGATTCTTCCAATCGATGATCGGAAACGCATGTTTGCTACCCAGCCATAGAAGATCTTTTCAATCGATGATGTGCCCCCTCCTTAGAGACATATTCGATAAAGGAACCCGGGATGGAATACTGCTTCTAGCTTCATCAACAAGGGAGTACGCCTACTAGGGAAAGTCTTCTGACTTGATCCCTTCTCTCTTGAGAGTGGGAGAGAGTCAAGCTTCTCATTCCGATCAAGTCTACTCTTTATTGACAAAGGCTTCCAAAGGACGGTGACACAAAAAGCGTTCTGTTCGTCGGTTAGCTGCACATGAGACTGGGGAATGGAATCGGTGACGGTGAATCGCTTAGCAGAATTAGCATAAGTAATGCGACCACCGCCACGGGCAACGGCTGACGGATTTGGTTTCATTGCTTGTTGTTTTGTCTGGTTCAATAATACCGCTTACCCTTGCTAGTTTTACGGGCTTACTGGACCAGAAGCTTCTCAGGCTCAAGCATTTACTTTTCGAGTTAGAGACCAACGTCTTGGGGCTAACGTGGGATCCGCTCAAGGTAGCTTGCTTACTCTCACAGCCACTAGTTAGACGGAAATCCCTTGACTTCGCTTATGCCCTTATGCAGTAAAGAAAGCAAGTGAGGCGGGCTTCCATTCGAAGTAACAGGATTCGATGTTGCACCATTTTCAACTCTTATCTCGGGATCCGGAGTTTTTTGAGAAAAGGTCCCATCCTTCAATATCATGATTGGGTCGACCGGGCCAGATCATGAGTGAATAGAAAATCGAAAATGTACATAGCTCTTCCAGCTGAAATACTTGGAATAATTCTACCACTTCTACTAGGAGTAGCCTTTTTAGTGCTAGCTGAACGTAAAGTAATGGCTTTTGTGCAACGTCGAAAGGGTCCTGATGTAGTGGGATCGTTTGGATTGTTACAACCTCTAGCAGATGGTTTGAAATTGATTCTAAAAGAACCTATTTCACCAAGTAGTGCTAATTTCTCCCTTTTTAGAATGGCTCCAGTGGCTACATTTATGTTAAGTCTGGTCGCTCGGGCCGTTGTACCTTTTGACTATGGTATGGTATTGTCAGATCCGAACATAGGGCTACTTTATTTGTTTGCCATATCTTCGCTAGGTGTTTATGGAATTATTATAGCAGGTCGGTCTAGTAATTAGGGGGCGGCCGTTCGGTCGCCTATGATACTAGGACCAATAGGTCAAAAAAAAGTTTGTGCCGCAGGTGTTGAACGATCTACTCTACACAGGTGTGGGCTTACAGGGCTAGGGCTCATAAACCCTTTCTTTCATTCAGAAATAGGGCCCTGGTTGGTCACTTTTCTGGGCCGGGATCGATAAGTAGAAGTCATAAAAGAGAGATCTTTCTATTATTTAGATAGAAAGAAAAAGATTCGCTGTCTTTTAACCGGCTCTTTTCTTCTTTGTCAACGCTACTAAGGACCTATAGGTTTGCCTACTTGACTTATGAAAGAGTTTGAGAATGGGTTATGCAAAAAGGAAAGGGCGCTACTTTGTTTCGCAAGCCTTTGTCATTGTCAGTCAAACTAAGTAGGGCCTGAGGCCCCCTGCGAATCCGTAAATCTGAGGAGCATGCCGCAACAAAAGAAAAGGATGGTCCCCTATGCATTTCATTCTTTCCGGAAGGGAAAAAAAGTACCCCCATCATAGTGAACCTCTCCTTGTGATCGGGATGAGGTAGATGCCTCCCAGCCGGGAGGCGGATCGAATCGGAGTTTCCTTAGGTAGCCACCGACCTACAGTTATCCTTAAACTTCCGTGCTTGGTGGAGAAGAAGCGAACAAAGGTACGCTCGCTTGCTGTCTTGTTCTCTGTCGCGAACTGGGATCGCTCGCCAGCTAGGTCAGATTGGAGCAAGAATGGTCGAGAACATATTACCCAACTTAGGGGACAAGGGGCGGAACGACCTCTCGATCTACTTACAGCAGCCCAGGAAGAAAAACGTCGTCTAGGCGCTCCCTCTGGCTCCGATCTCCCCTACGCCTAGGACGTTCTCTGGGCCAAGAGCCATAGTTAGTTGCTGTTTCCATTTGGTTCTTTCTTTCTCGTTGTTGATACCGGCAAGACCCAGCCAGATGATGTCTGCTGGTTGGTAGTGAGAGGACTCTTAGTACCTGCATACCCAAAAGGGGGCGCTGGTTAAAAAACAATAAAATCATTGGATTTTCTTTCTTGCTCGCCCTTAGCAGCGGGAAAGGAGTCCATCTATCTGCCTAGCTTTGGTAGATTTCCCCCAACGCAATCCACAGAAATTCCACGAATCCCTTGGTGGATAAGTCCGACGACTCAGCAGCAGTGCGGAATTGAACTTTCTCCGTCTGGTGGATCTGATCGGGGGCAATACATACCAAAAGGTTCGAAGAAGGAAGTCGCATAAGAGTATATAACCAACCCACCCTTCTGTATAACCTATTCACATTAGTGAAGCGGCTGGATGCATAAGAGAAGCGCATGTTTATGATATTCTTTCCATGATTCATGGAGGTAGTCGCCGTTGACTTCGAGAGTGGAGTTTGGGAGTTCAGAGATTGGTTGGTATTGACTTAGAAGAGAGCTAGCCTTCTATTTAAAGGTTACTTCTTGAGTTGATGCTATGAGTTTAGGAGAAGTATTAGAGAGAAGCTAGTTGGTTTGGGATTGAGTTGGCTTTAAGGGATGTACTGATGTTACTATCAAGAATGACTACGCCATGGCACAATGTAAGCGGTGACTACGCAGAAGCAGTAAAGCAATCGCATAAGAGCAGTAAGCGCCTTCCCTCCAACAAAAACCAAGATCTGCTTTGACTGAGTATTCTCCAAGAGAGTTTCGCCCCTCGATAGAGGAAGCGTGCAAGAAATGCCAAGCGTGGACACGGCAGCTATCTCAGAGATGCCCTAGTAAGACCATAAGCTTTCCTAAAGAATCCCGAGCAAGTGGGGTTCTAAATGGTTCACGACCCTGACAGAAGGTAGGAAATCCTCATTATACCTCCCCTAAAGTAAAGAAAGGGGTGTTAAACCAACGCCACCTGTTTCGTGAGATAGCAGATCGTCACCCAAGAAGAGAAAGGGCCGCCTAGAAGATAGGAAGATCCTATCTCCATTTGCTAATGAACCTCCAAACTAAGCAGGCCCGCTGGTTGAAACCCAACCAAGAAAGTTTATGGGCTAAAAGGCAATGTGTTCTAGCGATCTTTACGGCCGAACATTTCTATCGAACTGGGACTGCCCTTTTCTTTTGGTAAATCATCAAGCAGACTTCCCACACCTATTGCTTTGCTAATAATCGATACCGGGATCAGCTACATTTATCTTTTTCACGTCTCTTTCGCCCGCATTTCCCTTCTTGAAGAAGGTGTATCGCCCCCAACATTTGAGGATACTGGGGCTTTCCCTCTTCCTTACATTTATTTCCACATTACCGGGGATGCGGCCTAGCTCCATCGAGCTGCAAAAAACGAAAGCTTTTCTTAAGAAAATAGTTTAACAGCGGGTCCTGAAAGGGGGTATTCTGAGCTATTTCATCCTAAATGGACAATGGTGCCCCTTCCTTTCTCTTCGAATAAGCTGCAAATGAATTGGATTTATATGGTTGTTATGATGGTTAGACTAAAGACGTCCAAGATATGGAAGGAATTCACCATGGCTAGCCGCACGACTCATCGTTCGATGAACCTTTTTCTTTTTAATAGCTTTTTAGTCAAGAATCTTTTGTGAAGGCACCGTATTGCCACGGTAGGGATTAGAGAGATTTGTTTCGGGCAATGTTTGGAGAGGAGAAAGGAGATATTTGTGTTATCTATTTCTTTCAGGGGAAATTCAATCCCGCTCCCGCTGCTTGTCACTTCTGGTAGCTCTTCGCTTGCTCTTTGTACTAAAGTCTCCTCTATTAATGCTTTATTCCCTCATTTAATCTTCGAAAGGTACTCACCTGTGAAGTAGTTGTTAACGGGTGTCTTCTAACCACTAATAATAAATAGCCCTGTAAAGCCCTAAAGACCTGGCCCTTCTGTTTGGCTTCTTTCTCGATGTACTTTCTCTCAACCAGATGGGAATCAATCCTCAATCTACCGATGAGTTATAAGAGCTAGTAGTTAGTACTTCCTCTTGCTATGAAGCTAGTAAGCTCCTCGGTGTAAGCATTAGAGCCCTTAGACAGCTTAAGATTAAGAGTAGACGAAAGCTAGAACAAAGCCCGATCCCCTCTGTTTACTAGGAAGGGTTACGATTTCCCATTGAAGTTTATATAAGACTTTTTCATTCAGTGAAGGAGTCTCATTCACCTGAGCAGGAGTAGTGGCATTTCCTTGGTTCTCTGTTGGAGGCGTAGCGCTTTCTACTAGTGATTCGGGTTGTACACCTGGAGTCTGTTGTCGATCGGTTTCAGCGGCACTTAAGGCAGCAGTCTCATCCGACAGAGTAGGAATTGCAGGAGCATTAGTGGCATTATCGGCGTCATTGACTGAAGCACTTTCTTTGTTCAATGGAGAAGCATCATCCTTATCCTTTCCTTGCCTTTTTCTCTAGAGTTGGATAGTTGCTGCCAAGCCCTTCTCAGGCTAAGATCCTCCGCCCGCTTATAAAGTACAGGTTCCACTCGGTCTCTCCGCTTTTGGCCTGTGAACCAGATAGGAGTTTCGATTGGAATAGTCTCTTTTTCATCTGCACCTGAATCACTTGGCCAAGGTATATATCCCAACGATATAGAAGCTATTACAACTGAAAGTTTTACAGGAGTGGATCTAAATAGGATGATAGGTGCAACGGTTGGATGAAGCACACAACCATGAGAAAGCCGACTCATTCTGACGCAGAAAAACATGCTGTCTAGATAGAAGCTTGTTAAGCTCCGTTTGAGCATTGACTTCACGCATAAATCTGTCATCTGAGTAAGCATGAATAGAGATTTATGTTTGCACAGAAGCAAGCTCTGTCTGAGCAACTTCCAACTTACGAAAGATGTCACCGAAACCCCGAAAGTTCTACTGCTTAAGCACCAACTTTAGCCTCTTCCGTTTTTTTTGGAGTGAACCCGAGTCTAAAAAATCATTTTTTTTTGAAATTGTCCATGTCTGCGTGTTCTTCTGTACGGCCATATGACAAGTCATTTTCGAGCATTTCAGGAACCTTTGGTGGTCTTTTTGTTCCAAAGATCGCATCCAGTATTGCTGGTTCCTTTTTAAAAGAGCTAGCTTATTAGCTATCTGTGAGTGGGGCTTGTTGAAAGCATATACTCGAGTGTTTTGATAAAGGTACCAGTCATCTCAACATTCCAAATTCCTACTAGCCAGCAGCCTATTACGTAAACAGCTTTGTCAACTAAGACATATACATTGTAAAATAAATCCTTTGGCTAAAGGCAGGACGTGGGGAGATTAGTGAAGCTAACGATCGATATAAGCTAAAACAATTCCCAAGCACAACAATAGCTGCAGCTTGAAAAGCGAAGGTAGTTCTTGGGACCTTCACATTCACAAGAGATCAATGGATAAGGTAGTTGTTATGGAGTCATGAAAGAGCCGATTGTCTGATGTGCTCGTCAGGTAGGAAGGAGATGACCATCGTGCTGATTCGGGGAAAAGAAGCTCTCTCGAATGAAGACCGTGCTCCCGAGAGGAGATCTTCTGCCCGCGGCTAAGTAGAGAAAGGGGTCTTTGGTTCTCCCGGAGAGGCTCTTCCCGCTAAGAAAGAGTTTAATGTTATATCTACGCCATGATATCAATCGGGTGGTTTAGAACTAAATTCATATGGGTGCATCTTCCGCTTCTGGTAGAGAAGTTGAACAAATGGTCTCTGAGCTTTCGTCCCCGTATTCCATTCTTGACCTGAAGCCGGCTTTGATCAACCCATACCTTCTTCCTTTCCGGGGGCTATTCATCTCTTATGGGACAGGGAGACTCTGTACAAAGGGAGAAATGGAGACAGAAAACCATCCCAAGAAGTGGTCTTAGATGGGTTTAGCTCACAACCAGATCAGAGGGAAGGGCAAATGATTTGAAAAAGAGGGCTAGGTCTAGCCAAGGATTGAGTGGAAAAGCAGGCTGAAAGCCAAGATCGAGAGCATACCGAAAACAACTACAAGAGTGCCAGGAAAGCGGGCTGAGAGCATTCACATTGAGCAAAGCCTAACATAGAGTGGTACATTCTCCAATCAAAGTCCAATGTCAACTAGCAGACTACAAAAGAAGAGGAGAGCATGTTTGGAATCAAAGGCATCGCATCGAAGGAGGAAGACTTTTCCAAGCGAATTATAGAGCGGCGAAGAAACATCATAAGTAAGCGGTGAAAAATGCCCATCCACTCTTTTTTCCCTTCCTGTTCAAGGAAGAATCCGGGTATGTTCTGCTATGCCTTCCGAGTGCACATTGTTTCCATTATTGTATTCTCAAGAGAGACCTTAGAATGTTTTCAAAAAGTAGATCCATCCTTCAAAAACAACCCTACTTGTTGGCGGTTGTTTAGCTATCTCGTGCATGTTAGAATTGGACGTATTATGGCGTATCATAAGGTCGCTATTTACCGGGGTTTATCGACGATTCACTAATAACGGATCGTTTTTCGGGGGGCAAAATGACCACAATTAGGTATGACGGTCAGAGAGTCACAAATACCCAAGGAATGGAATGCCGGGTAGGCTAGATGTAAACGTGGCGCCTACATGATGTGGAAAAAACTTTCTCCCGGTCGGGCCGGTTATACCCACTTATATATTCTCCCATTCCTTTCTTTCGGGCATAGCCTTGGAGGGGTTTCGGTGATACCATATCCTAACTTCGCGGCGAGATACCATTTCTTCCGTTATACCGTTGAGGCCTGCCCATGGAATTGGAAACCCCCTTGCCTACACAATGCCCAAAGCCCTTTAATTAAAGAGTCCATCACTTTATGTATTGATTCGTTAGGCTATTGGGGCAGGAATCAACGTGTCGGGAAGAGAGCAGAGGAAGACATCGGTGTGTCGTGAGATCCGAAGAAAGAAGAAAATGCCTGCATGAGATCAGGACATCATGCTTTAGATCGACATCATTCTTGAAGATGGGATAAGTGTCTGTCATAAGGCGGTTAACGGGTCAATTTCCCCGATTTATCGCTTCACTTCTTTATCAGGGACAGATTTCAGCTTCTTACCACTATGGATTCTGATTCGTACACATGTTAATAGGCTAAATTTAGCCGCTTTCATTCATTCTTTTTTCCAACTATTCTCATAAGAGATAGTCCTCTCTTACTCCGGAAAATGGTACCGTTTTGGTACCTTCTCTCTCTAATCCCACCCCAATGTTCGCTTTTGTGTGAACACAAATAGAAAAAAGTGCACCTTTTACCTAGCTGAGATAGACAAAGTGTAGCACGTCAGAGTAGTCCATCCTAGCTTCCTTTCGGATCAATCTAATCCTGACTACGCCAGAATGGAATAATGAATAAGGGAACTGTATGCCACCGATAGGCCTGTTCTGTTGCACAGGGGGCTCTAGGGGACTTCCCACCAGTGTACGAATGAATAGGTAGGACCGGCTGAGCTTTTCCTCAATCTGCGCGATGAATCCGCCACGATGTTCGAATCCGAACGATCGAAGATGTGCCGCTCCCGCTGCTTGTCACTTCTTCCTTTCCTCTGAGACAGAAGGCTGAAGCTCCCTCTTGCCAATACTTCTTAAAGAAAGTAGGGCAGTCAATGCCCGGTTCTCTTTTTCTCCACCATAATAGAAAGACTAAGGAGATAGGATGCTTTCTCTCTTTCTTTTCTCTTCCATGAAAGGGGCGGTGTTTTCTCTGTTTCATATCTTGCTACTCTACTGATTGGATGCTTCAGTCTCGCTTCCTTCACTTGCATCTCTGCTGTGGTCTTGGAGTCGTATTTTCTTTGCTTAGTTGTTGTGGTTAAGTCAGTAAGCTTGGTCAATTACAGGCCATCTTCAGCCTAACCTGTGCATGGCCAGGCACTACACCCGCTGCCCGGGCTCGTACCTTTGCTTCTGATCTCTCCACTCCTTCTTCGCTTTTAACCCCTTTCACTATTTCACTATGCAGAAGGCCTTTAGCACCTACTCTTAAAGGTAGTCCCCCATTACCCAACTAAAGTACACCCTCTGACTCAACATTCCCGGCAAACCTTACTCTTTCGGATGCTATGTTTGAAGGAGTATGAGACCTATCTAAGGGGTGAACCAAGCCCCTGTATCTCTTTCCTAGAACCTATATTCGGTTTGAGTCTTTAGTCTGTCGGTGAAGGAAGAGTCTAAAATAGAAGGGCTAGAACGCGAGTTTTTTAGCCTTCACGTGGGAGACTATAGACCGATTGCTTTGGGGTGTATTTATATGATAGGAAATACGCTTGCAGGAAGGTTTGACTGAATGGATTGGTATGGATGCATTGGTGAACGAATTATTAGAGTAGGTCTCGTTGAATGGAAAAAAAGTCAGTGAAGATCGGATTAAGTCCGTGAAGGTGTTATGAATTGCGAATGTATTGTTGTTTCAACCTACTTCCTCTGGCAGTAAGCATTGGTTCTTTATACAGAAAGAGAACGCCCCATCCCCTATACGGTCAGGGTCATGCCGAAAAGCATTGTGTGAATGAAATCTTAGACTGGATGGAGTTGAGGTTGGATATGTTGAAGGTCAGTAATTCATAGTGGCAGTAAGCTTCCGGTATGCTCTTTCTAATATAGGGCATACCTTTGCTCACAGTACGTCGTCCGCTGCCCGAACTGGTACCTTTTTGCCACGCTTTAATCCCTCCCCCTTCTCTCCAGGAGCTAGGCTGCTTTATCGGGGCTTTCTCCCCCGGAGACGACTACATTATTGTTAAGGCCCTAAGGTGGGGGTGGAATACAACTGCTTAGCTTAGCGGGGCTCTTAGTGATGTGCCAACTGCTTCCTCTTTATCGGGCAGTTCATTGTAGAATGAAGTTGGTGATGATGATGGAAAACCTCTCCCAGAGGCGAAAATAGACGGCTTTCTCACGCTTTTCAGGTCCCTTACGTGGAATCACACGTGAAGGTTAATTATCGATTCGACTATAGAAAATACAGCAAATGGGGGTCTTTCAACCGCTGTCAACTATGCGCGCCCGTACACTCCTAATCGAATCAAATCATTGCCCAACCCCCTCTCCCTAAGACTCCAGCGCCGCATAAAGATCCCGCGCAAGTGATCGCAAGTTCGTAAATCGGGGTACTGTACCAGGGTCTCAAACTAGACCAGTCGTCTCGTGCACTGCAGTGGAAAAGAGAGCACACCTTGAAGGACAAAGTGATTAGGGAAAAAAGGCCGTTTCCGTGCCTCAATAGGCAGTCCTTTTAGATCGACTTGTAACGACCATTTAAAATGGAAAGATACAATCAATCCTCCGATAAGGAGACGTGAGGGTTAAGACATTACTATGAAAGTACAGATAAAAGACTGGTAACCTCCGAAGCAGCTCAGCTAAGGCATGAAGTCTCAGGGGAGAAAGAAGAGGGAAAGGTTGGATAACGAGATTCCGCATACGCATCGTCGACATACGAGAAGAAAGAGAGAGAGCTTGATGCAGCTAGGGGACCCAAGCAGTTCTTCTCACTCCAGTACTCTTCCTATTAAAGAAGGTAGCAGCAAGAGCGAAGGAATTTCTACCGGGCTGGGCCGCTTCCGGCTATGCCATCCGTTTGAAAGAAAGAAGCCCCTATAGTCAAGGAAGAAAAGGACTCGTCTTGGCCAGTCTTGAAAGTCAGAGGCAAGCGTAAGAACCATCGAAAGGGCTTAAATCGTTGATTGCAGGAGATTCCGGTGAACACTCAAGCGCGGAAATACCTTCTTCGCCTCGCAACAGGCGTGCTTCTCTTCCGAATGAATCCTTCGTGCACGTATGGTAAAGTAGCAACTTCTGTTTATGGAGGAGGTGAGAAATTTTCATATTACTGTAGTGGCACAACAGAGACAAAAAGTAACACAACCAAAAGTTGAGCCAAGGATGCAGCTGTCGGGCAGACACACAACATGGTTAGGGAATATATTAGTATTGCGCGTGGTGGGCTCGGCCTTTGACTCCGCTTGCCTCTGACTTTCATGTCAAGCGTACAAATGTAGTTTTGTGGGATTGACTTCTACTTCTAAAGACAGGAATTCTTTTTCATCTCCCCTGTATAAGTCGACGTCTTAACCTGACTTCCTGAGCTTAGTTGATTGTTGAAGCAGTAGCTCTGGATCGAGAGCTGGGTGCTTACCTTATTATTATGAAAAGAAAAAGAGAAGAAAATCTTATGCCCATCCCTTTCCTTTCTTGGTTGGACCAAGGCGATTGAAGAGCAAGTCTTTCTTCTTTTTTCTTTTTAGAGGAAGAAGCGGAACTACAAGAAAGCTTTCCTTATCTTTTAACTTTCTCTCTATTCCCTTCTAGTAGCCTTAGACTTTGAGAGCAGCACTTCAACTTGCTCTCCCGCCCTACATGCTCGCTTCGTGCCCCTATGAGTTGCAGGTTCCCCTGTTAGTCCGTCAAATCATTAAGAGATTACAGCTGTTCTTCGTAAAAGCGTACTGGCGGGCTATTTTAAAAATAGATTGCCTCAGGCTCAATCTTCACAATATCCCTATTCGGTGAAAGGAAGAGAGACTACAGCCCGGATCACCAAGGCAATCCTTTCAACAAGAATATCGATGCTCATGGTCGAGAGACGGTTTTCGAGCAGCTCTTTTTCCACCTAGAAATGCCCTTTGTTCGAATCGAACCCAATGTGTGTGTAATCAAGGTCGGCGTGTGCAGCACTCGCCCGTTATGCGTATGCGTGCCCGTGTCGGGAAGGTGCCTTAAAAGGCTCTAAAATGGCATGCTAGTACTATTTCACTCGTCAAGCCGGGCTAGCAGCACATCTTTTTGTTGATCCACGGCAGGAACTATCATCTAGGGCCTGCTTTACTTTTTCTGCCAGAGGAGAAGGGGTAGTCGGAGGACTCTATCTTCGGAATTTCCTTTATCAGAGGGGCTAAATAGAAGGGCGAAGCCCAGTACGACCTTCTTCTTTCTGATGACCAATTCAGAGGGCTCCTAACAAGAGCCAAGACGAGGGCGAGAATGCACGAAGCGAGGTACTCCGCGGGCGGGGCTTCACCTTTCTTTTGTGGGTAGGCCCAGGTTAAATAAAGTCAAGACGAAAGGGACGCTTTTCAATCCCCTGAGAGGGGGGGTAAATACCAGAGTAGGGGGCCTTATCTCGAGTGGACAAATCTACTTTCATAGTAAAAAAAGGTGGGCTTTACTCTACTTAGTAACCGGGAAAGCTGCATGGCAGGGGGTTAGGATCGGACCGAGTGAGTGGTACTTTTCTTCCGGTCTGGCCAAAGCGATTCTCCTGATGGCGGAGTTACTGATGAATTCTCCATTTGATCTAGAAGAAAACAGGTAGGGTGGCGTTCTTCAACGAAGATTGGCTTTTTTGCCAGAGATAGATACGCATGAGAGAAGTCCTTTTCTAAAGTCTAAGTAGAGGAAGGCAGACCATGGATGAATTCCCCTCTAGATGCTAACGAAGACTAAAAGAATGCGTCCTGACTGGTCATGTTGATGGGGATCCCACGAAGAGAGATCATGCGATAAGTCAGTTATTAAATGGCTCAATCCTTAAAGTAAGATGAGCACTTTCGCTTTCGAATCCTCTGCAAAGGCCTTTAGGTCAGAGGCAGGAAGATCTCGGCTTTCAACCGGTCAGGTCAAGAGCATCTTATTCTACATTTCCTCTTCTCTTATTGGAAAACGTGTTACAAAGAGATTGGAACAAAGAGAGAGACTTCGGCTTTAAAGCCGTAAAGACTAGACTAGAACAGCTCCTATTAAATAGGTAGCAACTCCTACTAAGCCGTTAAGAAAGAAAGTTATTCATGGTAGTTCAATTCACAACTACGATCAGTAAAGAGTTATTGAGTACTTCTTACGAATGAAGTAACTAAGTATATTTGTTCTTCAAAAGAGAGCTCCGGTGGGTTCTCAAGTTGTGCACTTCCGCAGAAAGAGTATGCTCCTCGTTGCAACCTTATGGTCCGCAATTACGACATCGTTCCCCTGGATACCGTATCTCGCAGAAGCAGTCCGCGAAAGGGCGGAAAAAGTCTATCTTCGGAATTGTCTTAGAGAGGCGTCATCGACCGTGATGGGGACAGGGCATACGTTTGTCGAGGAGTTGCTTTTCGCTGATGGGCCACCTTAACCATAGTCGTATAGTAGATTACGTGGTGGGAGTAGTCCAGCTGAGCTAAAGCTTCAAGCTATGGAGCCAGTGTGCGGCCGTAAGCGCCCAACCTCAACACGTGGAGCATTGGTTACTAGGCATTCATTTGTTCTTAAGTACGATAAGAGATCTTTTCCCGACCGGTGGGACTGGCGGAAGCTCAGTGGACTCTAAACCAGATAGAACTTAATCGGCTTGATACTTGACTTGAGGGGTCTCTCTCCTGATTAATATTTAGGCAGAGCTGGAAGCCAAGGCTCTGCGAGACCAATCGTTGCACGCCTAACTATGGTTGTTAGAAGATCTTTCAACCGTACTGAAAATACGGTTTTGGCACGGTGTTGTCCCCGATTCACTCATCAACTCAATACTCAGTCTTAGCTCCTAACCCACCTTATTAGCGACCTTAATCAGCTACTAGGAGCCTTAAAGGGAACGAAGCGAGCTGGGGTCAGCGAGTGAGTGGCAAGGTAGGACTAGAAGGCTAACGCTTTCGCTAATGCGACTGTACATCGGCTGTTTCGTCCGAAAGAGAGGTTTCACTCTCAGTCCATCTTCTGGCTCCGAAAGAACCAAGGTTTCCTTTGCTTTGGTCGAGCTGAGCCGGAGGTAACTGTGGCCGATCTAGCAAGATTGACTCAATTACAAGGTGAATCAGTGGAGCTGGCTCTGCTTGTTGATCATTTGTCTCCGGCTAAGTAGGTGAGTGATCTGTGGAAGGCTTTGACGGTAAACGTTGGCTAAGAGCCCCCTACCAGCTAGTGCCCCTTTCTATGCTATTGGACAGTCGGTCTTTCCCTATTCCCCGGTACCCGCTGACGGCCCTTACTCGAATCATCCTTAGCTTTTTCAAGACCCGGGCAAAGCAAAGCTAATTTTCTGTTGACGTTCTGTCTCGCGAGTGACGTTTGGGGTCTTAGTAGTAGTCAAGTATGGGGCCCCCTATCACAACAGGGCGGATAGCGGAAAGGTGAGCAGTATTTTATCCAACAACGGTAAGCGGATAGGCTAACTAAAGCACCGGTAAGACCACACCAACACCGCTTCCTGTCTGAGTCCTTTCACAACCGATTCTATGCTGCTCAACCCGCTCGGTCTTTGACCGCTTTCTGATCGCTGGTCAATGAAAACCCTAGACCCAACGCTCTATCCTTTACTGGCTGGTTGCCCCACAGGGACTACTCCCTCCTTGCGGACACATAGGAGCATCCTAAGTAGGAGCAATATTGTATTATAGATCTATCATCTGTAACAAAAACATAAGATCGCCTTATATTCTCTATTATAGGCGCATAATATGCATTCTATTCTATCGTATAGATCTTATACAGATGCCTCTTGCACCCTTCAACTGATCCTATTTCCTCATTTAGAGGCGGCCTTGTTTGATATAGCGAAATTGTGCGATAAGACGGCCTTGTGGGAGACCCTACCAACGGTTCTGAAACGTCCGTTTTTCCTTCTTTTTTGCTCTCTCGGGACGGCACCTTTCGCGGATTTAGATCTTTGGCTTTGAGGCATCGCTCTTCAAGTCAGGATGATTGAATCGCTTAGTACTCTTGTGATAAGATAACTAAATAGTTAGTTGTGATAAGGAATGAATATAGCTTTTTATTGAAATAACTTCTTTAGAGTGAGTAAGGATTAGGCTTGCCCCTTAATCGTGGTTCGAGGGAGATAGGAGATGTCATACTGCCCGAGCTCGACGGCCCATTTCAACATTCTGCCAGAGGCGTCGGGTCGTTGAAGTGTTTGTCTCAACGGATAATTCGTTAAGACCTCAACTCGGTGTTCCAGAAAATATGGACGAAGCTTTCGCGCCAACATGACCGGTGCATATGCTAGCTTTTCCATTGGAGGGTACCTGAGTTCCGCATCATGCAAGGATTGACTTACATAATAAACTAGATGTTGAACCATTGAATCTTCACGGATCAACACTGCGCTCATGGCTGACCCGGAAACAGCCAAATACAAGTACAGCCTTTCTCTGTCTACTGGCTTCGACATGACTGGAGTATTCGTCAAGAATTTATTCAATTCTTAGAGGGCTTCCTTACACTTCTCGGTTGACCGAGATATGAATCGGCTCAAGGCGGCGACTTTTCCGGTCAAACTTTGAACTTGTTTCACTTTCGTGGGCGGTTGTAGATCCATGATTGCTTTGACTTTGACCGGGTTGGTCTCTATTCCTCTTTGACTAACCATGTATCCGAGAAACTTCCCGGATCCGACCCCGAATGATCATTTCTTGGGGTTTCACTTCTATTGATTATGGATGGTACGAATATGGATGGACAGAGACTTCCATGCCTTGTGAGGTCTTCATGCAGAAGCATAAAAGAGCCCTCAATTTGCAGACTATGCCCGTGCGCTACTTATTGACTAAACCTAAGCCCCTTCCTTAAGTAAAAGGTATGGACCTTTTTCATAGTTTTGGGGTCTTAGTCGAAAGTTTGGCTCTTGCTTTTCGTGTAGTCACAGCTTTTCTCGATACTGACTTTCTTGAATATAAAAGAAGAGGATATCCTGTATAATACAAGTAAGGCTTCCTTAAGGGCCTAATAATTCCCCACCTACAGCTTTCAAAGGTATCGGGCTAACATGCCACAGACAAGCGGTCTACGATCAACTGAAGGTACCCCGCCGGTCTCCCAACTGGGTATATCACCCCAAGTAGTGTAGCAAAGCGAAAGAGGCACCTGTGTTCGCAGAAGATGCTAACGAAGCCACAAAAAAGAGACAGATCTCCCAGCCCAACAAAAAAAACAATGCTGACAAAGATGTCCCGGCTCAGCAAGATCGGGTTAAGCGAATACATATGAGAGCGGGTCAAGCAGCTCTGCGAAGAGCTCAAGTTGATGTATGGGCGGGTGATAGCACAGTTCTAGGCGGCAGCAAGCTTTTAAAGATTTATCCACCAGGGGCCTTAGATCATCGTAACTTTTAACAACTGGGAGCGGTTGATCTACATTGCTTGTCGTGTTGTAACAATGAGTCCGCATCTTCTTAGGACATTGTTGTCGTTAGTTTTTTAGTATGCCGGGGCGGGCCTGACCAATTGGTGTTGTATATTTTGTACATTGATGGGCGGATATTTCAGAGCAGGTAGGGCCAGATAGCTCCGCTGGGGTGATAAATTCCATGGCGGAACAGATGCATAAGAAAGGGTGAACCCCATTCTGATAAGACAGATGACCAAACATACAGAAGCTCAACGTGAAGACAGAGCTGACAAGTTACCATATGATGAAAGAGAATGGGTTGTCAATCTGGAACAAGTGTATGCTAAAAGACGGCTGGTTAAGCGCTACATCATAGGCACAATCCCTAGCCCGATCGGCAAGTTTGTAGGTTGGGGAATCGATTGGATTACGGCGCTGTCACCGAAGTGCCCGCTCTACGAATAAGGGATAACTTGACACACTGGATAGTTTATTAAAACATTATAAGCTCTATTTCTAGAAAGAAAGAAAAGAAATGGCATCTACTCCACCTTACACTAAACAGGCGGCATAGCAAGATCTTGGTTGAATTGGATTGGTAATCTTGGATTACTTTGTCTAGATTGGCTTCTCTCCTCGATTGAATAACCACTGTCTTCTATATCCCTATTTAGTGGGGAAAGGGACCTCTTCCTTTTTCGCCCTATGCCTTGGCCCGGGGCTTCCCTCTAAGGCTGGTCTCGTCCCAGCGTACCGCGGCGCTTGGTCGACTGCTAAGCCAATGCCAGGGTTGGAGCTTCCTTCCCGACAGAGGCTCAACACGAACACAGGTTCGGATGTACACCGAAAGAAGGCGCACAAAGAGTGCCCTTTCTGTTTATGAATGCGAGGTCGAATTCGGAACCCCATGAATGAACAAAGAATGAACAGCACACTTTTCCAATTTGACTAGATGCGACTGCTCAAGTGATGCACTCACTAGACGTAGAAAGGGATCCTGCTCCCGTTCGGGCAGGGCCAAGGTTTAGAATCCATCAACAGATGCCTCCACAGAAGTGGGAGTTGAATTATGATTACCATGTAAATCCATGTCTTCTGACAGATAATCCATGGTCAATATGGAAGAAACCTTTGAAAGAGAAGACAGAGGTACAGGAATTCCAGTCCAAAGAAGAAGTCACAAACCAAGCTCAACGGGAGACTACTCCAGATAAATTGGTCAATCAAGAGCAGATCAAGGTTTTTTCTGGGCCAACATCTCGAACTATGCCGGGCAGGCGGGAAGGCCGTTGTGTATGAATGCCCCTACTAAATAGCCGGTTGGGCTAGGGAGGTTGTTCTGCTGCTTCGGCCGTAAGGCCAGAGAACCTACATTATTCTATCAGTTATCTGAGAGAACCTCAACCATTGCTAATGCTAATAAAGTCAAAACAAAAGCTATGACCAAAATTCCTCGTTTTAAACGATGGTTCTACTTATTAGGGCATATCGGCCGGAAACGGGCGTTTTCCATTAGTAAACTAAGCCTTCCCCTCTGTGCTACCGGGCTTACACAAAAAGCTTGAGGAGATCTTTCGGAAATCAAAATAAGGAAGAACCTAGGATTAGGATCCGCGGAAACCCCTATCACTCGACAGAGATACTTACTGGACCGGGCGAATACTCGGTCGAACTTGGCAGTTGCCCGTTCATCATAGCTTTCAGCATAAGCTACACATGAAAAAAAGGCCGCTTTTGGCCCCTTAAAAACAGCTCCACGTGTGATTTTGGTCATCGAGCCCCTGAAACTACTTTTTTTGATACGGAAACCTTGTCTCCTAGGCTTTAGGTACTGGAGCCCTTCCGCCCTAATTTGTTCCTAAATCGCGTGTATAATGGACTGATAAAATCCACTCCTCGCCAGGTATGCTCTCGGAGCGAACCAGCGGGAAAGGGTTGACGAAGTCACCTATTAGTATTAGGTTTTGCAGATTGCCTTCATGTTCCGAGTACTCCAGCAGGACTCTCTAAGCAAGCTAAGCAAGAAGAAAAAGTCCCTAGGAAAGCCCTTTCTACATATGATATTGTTTCGTCTGACTTTAACTACCTGCACTGCATATGGGTCCTAAGGAAAAAAACAAAGGCGGAAGTCATCGTCTCAACATCCGTGGATGTATCCGCAGGCAGAAAGCCTAGCCATTCTTCTTGGATCCGCCGAGCAGACATCCTTTAAGGATTTCCTTAGATTGGCCGCTGTTCGCACTGAATAATGGTACGTTGACCTAGCCCCCGCAACTGCCACCTAAACCTACTCCGTAGTTCGTACTTGTCTAGTACTAGTAAAGGTAAAGGGTCACTCAATTTAAGTAAACAAAAACGTTCGTTGGGACAGCCTTGCGGCCGATTAGACCTAAGAAGCCTAGCTCACGTTAAAACGACGAATTGCCTTCATGTATTGTTTTATCTCTAACGAGGCTACCACTACCAATAGGGTACTAATCATATTATGAACGAGCGTGTGCACCAGTGGGAAGTGAAAGAATCACGAGATACAGACTTAGGTCTTGCAGAGCCTCTCTAGCTACCGGGCAGGGGCAAGTTAACTAAAGAAAAAGCTAGCTTTGGAGCCTCCTGGCATACTTCTTCTCTTCTTTCATAAGAGCAGCTCCCTCAGCCTTTAGCTTCGATCCTTAAGGAAAAGCAGCATTGGAGAACTTATCAAGTTACCAACTATGTATTGTTCCATGTATGGCGAATCCCCCTGAACTAGAGTACTCTAGAACGCCACGAGCCCCTTATTTGGCTCGATCTGCACTTGGCCACTGTTCTATTTAAATTAAGAAATCGGTTCCTGGTGTCAGTCAAACAAATCTTCCAGAAAAGGTGGCCTTGTGGTAGGGGAAAAGTTATATATGGGCAGGCACGGAAAAGAAGACTTGAATTAGCAATTCGCTTTCTTCGCTGGTTGAGTCGTAAGGCCGCATCTGACTGTCCTTCTTCAGATTGAGATTCTATTCTCCCCCAGTCAAGCCTTTCTTTTGATCTCTATTAGCCTTCCCAAATCTCTGTTAGAGAAGCCCGCTTTCAGCCCCTAATAACATAAATTAGCACTCGAACGGTTTAACGCTACGCACCTAGGCTAAGTTGATTCTTTCCCTGATCTACGAATAGAAAGGGCGTATTCTATACCAGCTCTTCCAAAAATGATTGAATAAAAGTGAAAAGTGCCTCAGACTCTGTCTTAGCCCTACTTCCTTTCTCTCCCCGCTAACGTAGTTCTAGCTTTCTTCAACAGTTAGAGAAGGACTTTGACCATCCGGGAACGGAAAGCATCTATCTCGAAAGAAGAAAGAATAGGACTCAATAATGGTAGGACTTGAACGCTCTTCTGGCGAAGTACTAAGAAGCTTTGGCCGCCAGTAGCCAACTTCGGACCTTCAAACGACTACCTTTCCCCCAAGACCTCCAGTCTATCCTCAGATGGGTCTCACGCAATTCTTAGCTGCCCTTTCGCTCTGGAAGGAAATTGGATTCTAATCCTTTTCCCTATCGGCACAACTATATCTCTCTTTCCCCAGAGGTTCCTGAATACACTGGCCCGGCTTTTGGGACATTTCCGGGGTGATAGAAAAGTGGTAAGTCTTAGATGTAACAATTATTGTCTTAGCTGTGGTTGTGACATAACTTCTTCTCTGACTCATTCAACTATAGTCTCTTCTAACTGACTTGGACGATTATCCTCCTCGGTGATACACACTTGTTTGCCATGGCCACGGGCTTTTCTCTATTGGTGTCTCCCTTTAGACTTCTCTTTCACGTGGTGACTCGGCATCTTCTGAACTTAGTTTCACTTCTTTAGATTGCTCCCCCAATCTCTCTTGGAGTTTTTTTTCTATCTCCTTAGAATCAAAAAGAAAAGGTAAAAAAGCTTAACCAGCAAGGCGCTTCTTCGGAATTCATGGTAGGTAGGCTGTGATCGCTCTACAGATGGGTGTGCACCCGCGCCAACTACAAAACCAGGTTTTGCAGAAACAAAGGACCATTAGACTTTCTATCGAGAATCCGCTGAGACAGGTGAATGATGTGAAAAAAAGAGCCCTTTTGGCACCTTGAAAACCGCCCCCTATTTGACCTATCGGACTCCTCAAACGTGCGATTAAACGCATAATTTCAGCCGTATAAATCGTTTTGGCTTTTATCTCTCCCTGAGAGTGGCCACTTCCACCACTTACAGCCGGTGCTGTCCCCTTGTCGAGCTGTACGCACCTTCCCCTATTCAATGAGCAGCTCCCTCTCAATCACCACTTCCGAAAGAGAAAGGAAAGACTGGTTGGTTTCAAATCCAATCTCCTACCCTGTGTTAGTTTCAAGTACCAGCCGAGAATGTATAAATGCTGTAAATCTCAAATCTCGAATATCGATCTCGTCGATGACGTTAGCTGGCATAGCTTAATACATGAATGACTCCTCTCTGTCTTCCTTTTCCTTCTCATTTTAGTTATAGCGCGCTTGCTTGATCAAGTCTAGTTGACGGTACTTGAGAGACCTCATCTATTTGTACTACTTGATGGATACCATATCTTTTTCCCACGTATTCAGTCAATTAGAAGAAGTAGGTCACCACATAGAAGCATAAAAGAAAAAGACTAGCAACACAGTCTCGAGTCATAAGCTAACCGGTTTGGAAAACCTATACACCAGTATCGGCTCACAAAGTATGATCGACTCAACCAGTCTAAAGCCTTGTCTATAGGGAGTTGACAGCGAACAGCCGCATAGAGAAAGCGCTTTTCAGACCCATCTAGGGATATTGATTGCAACTATTCAATAGGTCGACCGCGGAGAGGTGGGGTTAGGAAAGGATTCTCACTAATAAGAAGAAGGCTTATCGATGAGGCCAGGCCGTGTCAAGAACGCTGCCCGTGTCGATGTCGTCAAAAGAAGGATGGAACTCACTTCCTTATCCCCGCGCTGTTCTGCTATGAACTATCGATCTCCTCCTTTCCTTGTGTGCCCTGTCTTCTATTGCTCATGGCTGCTAACATCTGACGAAGACCTTCTCCCCTGCCTTCGAACATGACAAGATCCCTTAGCTCTACCTTCGTTAGCTTAAATCCTATCTCCCCTGCGGAGTCAAGAAGCCCTATTTGATTCCTTTCACTCTCAACTATCTAATTCCGGGTTGGAAAACAAATCCAATTTTTAAATACAGTGCACAACCGAAAAAGATAATTAGCAAAGACAGACCTGCATGTTACCGATAGGCTCAAGGCAGGGGAGCTTAATTCAACATGTCCTATCTTTGAAGCAATAGAGGAGAAAAGAAGGTATATATCACTTAGTACGAAGTGCTAAGGAAGTTGTTACCAAAGTAGTATGTATGAATCTATTGCTAATAATGAAGAAGCAGCTAAGGGACAATCAATATGTAAACCTCCTAACGGAAAGCAGCCGCCGAAGCGCCAGTTTCATAGGAACGACCTCTTTCTGAAATAAGGTATTTCCTGAGAAAGGTATTGGATCGCCTCCCCTAATACATAGTCTAAAGATATGGTGAAAAGAGTGCTCATTGAGGATCTCGTTCAATCTATTTATTTGTTTGTACAGCCTATGACTATCAATCTGAATGACTATCTCATGGAAAAAGCGTACATATTTAAGTTCAGGGAATTAAGAAGTCACTTCTTTATCCATATCTGATATTATGATATTAAAGATAACTTCGCCTATAAAAGAAACTGGCGGTATACCACTTTGGATCGAGACGTGCTTACCAATAGTTGGATCAAGAATAGGTAAGTTACAAAAAGAAGTGATCAACCTGAGAAAGTCAACATCATGATTCACAAGATCTGAAACTTTCTCTAGAAGTCTCATTCTATCGAAGGTGAGTATGGCTTTTGAGCAATCTATGAGAACAATCATATCCATATTCCTCCACTCTTGAATGGCATTGAGGTAGTTATAGACGGATTCTCTGGATGTAAATAAGGTATAACAATTAGGATGTAAATAGTGGGAAGTTTCCATCTCATTGATTAAGAGAGAACCAAGTCCACTAATAACCAATTTTTCTGCCGTAGTGCTTTCTATAACACTCAATATTCGAGATGGCTCTTGGTTGTGCTTATTCAACAACAACCCCTCTGAAGGATTCTCTATAATAGCGTGAAGGGGCGAAGAGCTTTCTGCAGCGGAAGCAGGAAGGCGCTCTAGCATTGTAACATGAAGGCTTTACTGCGGTAGAGGTTGGGTGGACATAGAGACCAGACGGGGGTTCCCCCCTTTCCGATGGCTCCTACGTCTCAAGCCCTAGCAGGTTCTGGCATGCCATCTAGTGTTTCGAATGGATAGTAGTACTATTCCACCTCGAGTCAACTTCTCGAAGACTTCGTGGGTATTGGCCATAAGGCTACTATCTTCAATACAAAGAACCAAACTCTAAGCTCAAAAGGGTGTGTAGTCATAAGCAGAAGAAGATGGTTCTCTAAAGACCTCTGATGCAAGGGTAACGCAGCCGGGTCCCAGAAGTTTGGGTTCTCAATAAACCTCCGCTTCATAAACTCCAACACGAAGGGGGCTGCCGAGAGGGTCTGGTGCAACGGTAGCAGACGACGGGTTGGTTCATGGCCGTGCCGTCGATCCGTTGGCTTTAGCCTGGACTTTCCTTTCCAGGTATCCTATTTGAATTTTAAGTCTTTGCTAGAAGGGCCGGGCCCAGCCAGATAGTGGAAACCCTATTCCCGGCAGGACCGAGCTAATCAGATCGATGCGTAGCGGAGGAGACGTGTCCACCCGGATTCTTCCTAGTTTTTCTTGGTTGTTGCAGAATGCTTGATACATACGTGCGATACCACGACCCGATGAATCTAATGAATTGCGAGTTTGCGCTGCCATTGCAGGAACAGGTTCGTGCACAGCTCTTTTGCAGTGTAGTTGTAGTAAGGCCGGTCCTATCATCCTTGAGCTATGAAGGAGTCGTCTTCGAGTTCCGAAGAGCTGGTCTCACGTCCCATCCTTCTTATCTTAGGTCTCTCTCTTTCCTCACCCCTTATGATGATTCTTCTGATAGATCTGATTATGATAGAGAGGAAGACCGTGCTCCAGTATCAAAAACCTACGTTCGAGATCTTGAAGATACAAACACTCATGTGGGTGCTTTCACCGCGCCAAAGGTGGGACTTTTTCCATGTTTAGCCGGCTTTCAAACAAGACCCCGCGCTAGCTTATTCTTAAGGTTTAGGAATAAGGTGTTTATAGACCACAGAATAATGCGGGACTTGAATAAACTTCTTATCTGGGCCGGAATGAAAAAAGAATCTTCCTCGCTTTTCTGCAATTATAAAGAAAGAATAAAGAACCACTTTAATGCAGATTGATAGCCTCATTCAAGTAAATAGAGATTAAGATGGTAAAGACATAGGCTTGTAGGATAGCTACGCCTAATTCCAAACCAGTTAATGCTAGAACTATCAATAAGGGGCCAAGGTCCCCTATGAAATAGAGTGGATCGCCCATACATAGCATAGTCCAGGCGAAGCCGCTTAAGATCTTGACTAAGCTATGCCCGGCCATCATATTGGCGAATAGGCGTATCCCTAAGCTCAATGCGCGGAAGGAATAAGGGATTAGCTCAAGGAGTACTAGAAAGGGTGCTAGGGGCAGTGGGACTCCTGCGGGTAATGAGAAGCTTAAAAAATGAAGCCCGTTTCTTGCGAACCCCACTATGGTAATGCCAATAAAGAGGGAGAATGACAGGCCCAAGGTAATGAGAAAGTGGCTTGTCACCGTGAAGCTGTACGGTATCATACCCTGAAGGTTGCAAAATAACAAGAAAGTCAAAGTCACCGAGATGCAAGGGAAAAACTCTTGTTTGCCGGACTGACCGCCTATCTGTTCCTTTACCAGGTTTAGTACAAATGAATAAAGAAGCTCTACCAGGGATTGCCAGGCATTTGGTACTGACTTTCCTCCGCCCTTTTTAGTCACAAAAGAAAAGAAAAGTAGGACAAAACTGAGAGTGAGTAGCATGAAGAGGGATGGATTTGTGAATGAGAAGTAGAGCTTTCCGATTTGAATATCCATCAATGGGAGAATAGAGAATTGATCCAGCGGGCTTCTGCTCTCCTCGCCCTTACCTTTCTGGTTCATTTTATTCATGACGTCCTTTCTTCATATTGACTGCTCTGCTCCCCCAAAGAAAAAGGGGAGACTTTTGATAGTGACCTTGCTTTCTTCCAAGGAAGACACGGAAGCCGAAGCCAATCTCATGAATGGATATAAGTAGCGGACATTACTGACTTAAAGAACCAACCGGCGAGTAGTAAAAACTCTCCGTCTATGTCCTGCCCTGGTTATAATCAAACTATATCTCGGATAAAGGGAATTTCTCTGTTCATTACATAAGAAATTTCGAGAAAGAGGAAAATAACGAGGGAAAGACCGAGGAGAATCGGACACAACAATACACGAAAGGCTCTCACTCTCCGACGACCATGCTTAGCCAAGTGAAAGTGAAAGGAGAATTCGATTTGACTAATAAAAAAGCTCTGCTGGGACAGCCTCAATGGGTGTTTCCACCTCAAAGGAACCAGAGTCTCCATATGGTAAAGATCTTTCCTTAAGAATAAGGAAAAGAAGAAGTGAGAGTCAAGGAAAGCAGGAAGATAGAATGGATAGCCTTTTCCTTTTAAGGCTTCAGCAAGTTTGAGTATAAAGGATTCATAACGCGCACGTTGATAACGGACCATGTACTCTCTAGATACATACTTAAACTTATATTCCTTACTTATTGGATGTTTCGTATAGAGATATCTCAACTGATTGTATCTCATTCTCACAGTACGTCCTGCTCATGAGTGGTTCATGTCGGTTTTATTGGTGATCGAATTCCTTCTAGTCGCCAAGGAGCATTTCCACT